CTAGGAATCTCTGCTGTTGGATCGGATTCTAACGAATCCCTAGGGAATTTGTAAGAAATTCTTTTCTTTTTTAATATCTAATTTTGTTAATACAAAATTAGATATTAAAAAAGAAATCCGAAGCTAAAAACAACAGAAGAATAAAAATAAGTAATAATAATAACGCAAATGGATTATCATACATATATTTCATGTAGAAAGATGCATAGGCCCGTTTATTTAGTTCTACATTCCTTGCGCTTAGTATATATACTCATTTAGTATACTTAGTATACTTATATACAATTATATAAGTATACTTAATATACATTTATATACGAATTAGAATATGATAATAATTAGAATATGAATTCTAATTATTATAGGATATCCTTATACCAATAACAGGTACAAATATTAAATCGAGGTACCCTTTCTATGACAATTCTCAACAGCTTTCCCTCTATTTTTGTGCCTTTAGTGGGCCTAGTATTTCCGGCAATGGCAATGGCTTCGTTATTTCTTTATCTTGAAAAAAATAAGATTTTGTAAATCCGATCGGATCAAGGTCAAATCTCGTCTAGTTTTTTTCAAGACTTAGCGATGACGGATATCCATTTAGTAGAATAGTGTATAAGACTAAGAGGCGGCTTTCCCCGAACATAAACGAAGAGCTCTTATGCATGTGTAAACATGTGTAAACATGATATATAGGTACATAAATTCTATCTATTTTGAACAAGAGGCTGTGATCCGAACTCATGTCTGCAATGAAAGTCAATGGTACCAATCTACAGGGACTTATATGAAGGGGATACTCTTATTTTATTCTACCTCACCAATTCGATGAATTATTGCTAAGAGCTCACGTCCAAATAGTACTAGTTGATGAGAGTTACTTCGGAAATACAAAAAGTAAACTAAAATGGATTTTGTTTTGGTTATTTCCCCAATTCCAATAAAATGCAACTGGAGCTAGTATGTATGAGTTGGCGATCAGAATATATATGGGTAGAATTTATAGCGGGCTCTCGCAAACCAGGCAATTTCTTCTGGGCCTTTATCCTTTTTTTAGGCTCATTAGGATTCTTAGTGGTTGGAATTTCTAGTTATCTTGATAGGAATTTGCTATCTTTATTGCCGTCGCAGCAAATAAATTTTTTTCCACAAGGGATCGTGATGTCTTTCTACGGGATCGCGGGTCTCTTTATTAGTTCCTATTTGTGGTGCACAATTATATGGAATGTAGGTAGCGGTTATGATCGATTTGATACAAAAGAGGGAATAGTGTGTATTTTTCGTTGGGGATTTCCTGGAAAAAATCGCCGCATCTTTCTACGATTCCTTATGAAAGATATTCAGTCCATCAGAATAGAAGTTAAAGAGGGTATTTATGCTCGTCGTGTCCTTTATATAGAAAGCAGAGGCTTGGGGGCCATTCCCTTGAATCGTACTGATGAGAATTTGACTCCGCGAGAAATTGAGCAAAAGGCTGCGGAATTGGCCTATTTCTTGCGTGTACCAATTGAAGGATTTTGAAAAATGAACTGAAGAATAAACGCTTTCTTAGCAGGAGGAAACCCCCACGAATCCATTTTTCTATAGCAAAACGGACTTGATTGAAGTTTCTTCCGAACGACCTGTTGGACCAAAGCAAACGTGTACGGAACAGCCATAATCTAAAACGAAACCCTTTTCTTTTATACTTTCTTTTGTCTTTACTACTGACCAAAGAATTGGATCTCGTAAAATGAGGACTTTTCCGTCTTTTTTTTTTTTCACTCATTTTTGATCATCACAATATTCTTCAGAAAATTCTCTCAAATATTCCTTGGACTATGCTCGGGGACGGGGGCTGGGGAGCCCGCTAATTTTTTTTTTGCGAAATATTCGAAAGTTTCATTTTTAATAGAAGGTAAGTTCTTTCATTTCGAAATGCGACTAATATTCATTTTTTGAATTTGAATCTTTCGGGCATTCATCGAAGGGGGGAATCACTTCGAATATTTGATCAATTGAGATATCCGGAAACCCTATTTTTTTATTATTTCTTGCTTCAAATTCAAATTTGAATTTGAAGCGAGAATTCGCGGTGGATTCTTCTTCGATTTCTGTAGGTTTGCTACACTCGGTTCAAGGACTAACCGCCGAATCCCAACTAAAAAAAAAAAAGACTCGATTTATAGGCGCGATACCTTGTAATCGAACTCATGCTTGATAGAAATATTAGACGCATAGAATCAACAAATGAGGTGGGTTCATTAACAATTCACAGATGAAAAAATGACAAAAAAGAACGCATCCATTCCCCTTAGATATCTTTCATCTATAGTATTTGTAGTATTTTTGCCCTGGTGGATCCCTCTCTCATTTAATAAAAGTCTGGAATCTTGGGTTACTAATTGGTGGAATACTAGTCAATCCGAAACCTTTTTGAATGATATTCAAGAAAAGGCTATTCTAGAAAAATTCATAGAATTAGAGGAATTATTTCTCTTGGACGAAATGATAAAGGAATTTC